ATACGGCTCTTAGAGAATGTATCACTTTGGGAATTCCAACCATTTCTTTAATCGATACAAATTGTAATCCCGATCTCGCGGATATTTCTATTCCAGCAAATGATGACGCTATAGCTTCAATTCGATTCATTCTTAACAAATTAGTATTCGCAATTTGTGAGGGTCGTTCTAGCTATATACAAAATTCTTGATTAATAATAAGATAAATAAATCAAATTTTTTTTGAGGGAGGGGCTCCCTATATTTCGATTTCTAAAATCGGTTACTACTTCCTGAATCATACAAAAGAAAAAGAGATAAAAAACTGGGGATATTGTGTGATTAGTTTAGTTGGTACCCAAAACTAAAATATAAAATTAAAGTAAATTAAGTAAAAAGGGGGATCTTGAATCAAAATAATTTAAAGTTCTTATTTCTGTCAGAGGGCTATATGAATGTTTTATCATGTTCCATCAATACACTAATAAAAGAAGGGTTATATGAGATATCTGGTGTCGAAGTAGGCCAACATTTCTATTGGCAAATAGGGGGTTTCCAAGTCCATGCCCAAGTCCTTATTACTTCTTGGGTTGTAATTGCTATCTTATTAGGTTCCGCAGTTATAGCGGTTCGCAATCCCCAAACCATTCCAACTGACGGCCAAAATTTCTTTGAATTTGTCCTTGAATTCATTCGAGACGTGAGTCAAACCCAGATTGGAGAAGAATATGGTCCATGGGTTCCCTTTATTGGAACCCTGTTTTTATTTATTTTTGTTTCTAACTGGTCAGGAGCCCTTTTACCGTGGAAAATTATCCAGTTACCTCGAGGGGAGTTAGCAGCACCAACGAATGATATAAATACGACGGTTGCTTTAGCTTTACTCACATCAGTAGCCTATTTTTATGCGGGTCTTAGCAAAAAAGGATTAGGGTATTTCAGTAAATACATTCAACCAACTCCAATTCTTTTACCCATTAACATCTTAGAAGATTTTACAAAACCCCTATCACTTAGTTTTCGACTTTTCGGAAATATATTAGCCGATGAATTAGTAGTTGTTGTTCTTGTTTCTTTAGTACCTTTAGTGGTTCCTATACCTGTCATGTTCCTTGGATTATTTACAAGCGGGATTCAAGCTCTCATTTTTGCCACTTTAGCTGCGGCTTATATAGGTGAATCTATGGAGGGTCATCATTAACTATTTTTTTATTCATTGTTAGCCCAATTGTAGAATAGTTGGTTTACGTTATGTAAGAAACACTTGTATATGTGATATTTGATATTGACTAGGTATATATGAGTTAAAGATCTATATAATCTGTCCCACTACGTTTGTGAATTTCGATTTAGATAGGGATTCCATTAGAAGTTCTTCCTTTTTATCTGTGAATTGGCTGAAAAAAGTGATAAAAAAAGAACGAAGAATTCAAATAATGGTTCACAAAAAATAAATGGCATAAAAAAGTCGTATATATATATATATTATGAATTTTTAAAAATCCCGTGGATAGGAGCTAATATCAAAGTAATTCTTTGGTTCAATAATATTATTATATTAGTTCAATTTAAGTTTTTGGTTTTTTTGGCTGGATGAATCTTAGCGATGACTTAATTATAATTAAGTCCTAACTCATCGGATGATTGTATCATTAACTATTTCTTTATTTTGGTGTGAGGAACTTATCATGAATCCACTGATTTCTGCTGCTTCGGTTATTGCTGCTGGGTTGGCTGTTGGGCTTGCTTCTATTGGACCTGGAGTTGGTCAAGGTACAGCTGCGGGTCAAGCTGTCGAAGGTATCGCGAGACAACCTGAGGCAGAAGGAAAAATACGAGGTACTTTATTGCTTAGTTTGGCTTTTATGGAAGCTTTAACAATTTATGGCCTGGTTGTAGCATTAGCGCTTTTATTTGCGAATCCTTTTGTTTAATCCTATAAATAAGAAAATTCTGGGTTTTTTTTCGTAGTCTTTTTTTAATTCTATCAAAATTTAACTCCTACAATTATTTATTGAGACAACAATCCTTGGGAAGGACTAATTTGAGGATGGGGAATTAGTACATCGATTAGCTTTCTTCCTTCCCCTTATTCTTTTAGTTTAATGGAAACTTTTTTTAAGGAATGTTGTGAAAAACGGAGGTTTTTTGAAATTGACATAAAACTTGGTCTCAAATTCTAGTTTAATTCTAATAAGTCTCATTATTATTATTGAAAATTAAAAATTTTGGAAAATACATTTGTAAATAGAATAGGTTTTTTATTCTGTTTACAAATATCCAAATAGGTAAATTAAATTATAAATTATTAAATTAAATTTTCTTTTTATTGAAAAAAAAAGAAAAAAAAAAAAAAAGAAAAAAAAAAGAATAAAAAAAAAGGACAGAGTTCTTTTTTTTATAGTTTAGCTAGACGAGGAGATTATATGAAAAATTTAACCGATTCTTTCGTTTACTTGGGTCACTGGCCATCCGCCGGGAGTTTCGGGTTTAATACCGATATTTTAGCAACAAATCCAAT